CAAAATACGACTTATTTGAAATTAATTGAATTAATATTTTTTATAAAAAATGAGTTCTGTGGTATTTCATATGTTCGATGGTTCCTTACCGTGTTAATTACCCAATTTTTGTCATTGAGATTCATTGGCAATACAGATTAAGAACTAGGAATAGCTAGTACCTCTCTTTTCTACTTTTAAAAAATGAAAAAAAAAAAAAAAAATTCAAATGATTGAAGTTTTTTTATTTGGAATCGTCTTAGGCCTAATTCCTATTACTTTGGCTGGATTATTCGTAACTGCTTATTTACAATACAGGCGTGGTGATCAGTTGGACTTTTGATTAATTAACATCTCTTTTTTTTTACTGACCTCCTTCTTGCTTTCATATGCGGGAGGTCTAATTCAGATTGCTGCTCAATTATTTGCGAACAGTGGAATTTTGACACAATCTAATAAACAAGAGTGAAATCACGCTCTGTAGGATTTGAACCTACGACATTGGGTTTTGGAGACCCACGTTCTACCGAGCTGAACTAAGAGCGCTTTTCTTTTTTTTTTTTATAAAAAACTAAAAGGCTAGAAAGAGGACATTCTTTAACCCGAATTTATTTTGTACGTATATACTATATCATAGTATATCATAAAATTAAGAATTATATGTATGTCCAATTTTATTAAAAAAAGATAGATCTAAAATAGACCCCTCGTTACTGCTCAGAAGAGCAGTAATAGGTAGGGATGACAGGATTTGAACCCGTGACATTTTGTACCCAAAACAAACGCGCTACCAAGCTGCGCTACATCCCTTTAAATTGGTTTACAGTGTCATTGTAGAGAATTCCGGCCTTGTTTTCCACATCCTTCTTTTTTTTATTGGTATATCAAATTAATTTATTCTTTCTTTTTTTTTTATCATATCAGATAACAAACATATAATTACAAAATTACTTTTTTTTTTTACAAAAATTATCTCAATTTAAATTTTATATAAATAGGCGTTTCCATTTTCAAATGGAATCTATAAGATCGTTCTAGTAGACAATATTTCAATTATATTTTTGAAAATGGGGGTTACGTCTACAAGAACTTCTTAACTACATGTACATCTGTAGTTATATATATTACTATATATAATGTAATACAATAAAGAAGAAAGAAGGAGGATTTCAAATGCGAGATCTAAAAACATATCTTTCCGTAGCGCCAGTACTAAGTACTCTATGGTTCGTTTCGTTAGCAGGTTTATTAATAGAGATTAATCGTTTATTTCCAGATGCATTAACATTTCCCTTTTTTTAATTCTAGTTATTAACATCATAAAAGGTGAAAAAATGTAGAGATACAATCAACGATCGGGGACTAACCCCCAACTTTTTCTAATTCATTCTAAAAAAAAAAAAAATTAGAAAAAAGTGGGGGGGGCGAAAGGTCATAAAAAATAGGGTTCAGGATCCAATTAAATTATTAATAGAACGAAAAAAGGTGTTGCTAGGGAAAGAGTATCCTACGAGATACTTAAAAAATACTGTACAAAGATTTTAAATATCGTTTTCAAAAAATAATTGTATTGCTTATTATTTTATTTTTATTTAATTACTAATTAATATTCATTGCAACTAAATATTTCATAATTTTTTTTAGTTAACAGCTTCTATTTTTTTGGTTCTTATTCTTTCTGGATCCTAAAATTAAAATAGAAGATTGGGGTGAATCATAAATCCAAAGGAGGTTTCATGGCCAAGGGTAAAGAAGTTCGAGTAACAATTATTTTGGAATGTACCAGTTGTGTTCGAAATGATATTAAGAAAGAATCGGCGGGAATTTCCAGATATATTACTCAAAAGAATCGGCACAACACCCCCAGTCGATTGGAATTGCGAAAATTCTGTCCCTATTGTTATAAACATACAATTCACGGGGAAATCAAGAAATAGATCAAATTGAGTGCTTATATGTCAACTGTTATTTTAAGAACAGGAATAATGATAGTATATTTATATATATTACATATATATAAACAAATAAATTAATAGAAATAAATATAATCCTATATTCTTAATTCTATATAGAAATATAAATCGTTTTTATTTTGATCCGATCAAAATAGGATTTTAGAGATAAGGAATAAAAAAATGATGAATAAATCTACGCTACTTTTTACTAAATCCAAGCGATCTTTTCGTAGGCGTTTGCCCCCGATCCAATCGGGGGATCGAATTGATTATAGAAACATGAGTTTAATTAGTCGATTTATTAGTGAACAAGGAAAAATATTATCTAGACGGGTGAATAGAGTGACTTTAAAACAACAACGATTAATTACTATTGCTATAAAACAAGCTCGTATTTTATCTTTGTTACCTTTTCTTAATAATCAGAAACAATTTGAAAGAAGTGAGTCGACCCCTAGAACTACTAGCCTTAGAACCAGAAAAAAATAGACTTATTCTTCAGTTGAATAACAATTCCAATCTGAAGGAATTAAAAAAGAGATTAATATTTTGTTCGAAAAATCCAATCAAGAATAAAAATTTGATTGTTACGTCTGTGTCTGTCATAAAAAAAAAAAAAGGAAAAGAATCGTCGAAAAGAAAAAGAATAACTCTTTTTTTTAGCGACTATATACCCTCGTTTTGTTTTGACGACTTTTTTTATAATAATAATTTCTACTCTACCTTCCCCGAGCTCATTCTCCTTAGAACTCTATTTAAAATATTTTAGTGGATTTCTTCCAACCCCCTTATTTTTTGATCTCATTTGAAATCGTATAAAGACAACTCCTATTTAATAGAGCTATTTGTGCAAGTATTTTCCGATTAAGAAGTAATTGCTTCTTGTACAGATTGTGTACGAACCGGTTATAACTATAGAATACCCCCATTTCGTGAATTGCGGCATTTATTCGAGTGATCCATAAACGACGAAAATCTCTTTTTCTTCTACCCCTATCCCGATGAGCCGAAACTAAAGCTCTTATTCTCTGTTGAGTCATAGTTCGTGTAAGTCGTGAATGAGCCCCCCGAAAGCTTGATGCAAATAAACGAAGTTTTGTTCTACGCCTCCGAGCTATATATCCGCGTTTAATTCTAGTCATTGAATAAATCAAACTTTGATGAATAACTAATTATTTTTTTAGTTATTCTTTTCCCCTTTACTAGTCTATTAATAACCAAACGAATTATTCCAATGTATAAAAAAAAATTCCAATGGCTTTTGCTACTCTAACCTTCCCCACCACTATTTTTTGCTAGGTATTTTCCTTTGCTTTCAAAGGAGAAATTTACTTGATACTTGATATAAAAAAATAGAATAACTACAAAAAGTAGTAAATAGAAATGGATAAATAGTGGGTTCCATCGTTTCTATGGTTACTTCTAAAACGGTGAGGTCCTCTCTATACACCGGAGCTCCTTCTTTTAATTAATCAATACTATTGGTAACTTGTACAATTCACATTCTTTGGCTCTACCCCGTGAATATTCCAGTAATAGGTCTTTCACAATGAGATCCACTTTATACAGTAACGGTATTTCATTTTTAAAATTGATTTGGTCGTTTACCCTGTTAGTCCGTTCTTTTCTTTCAAGAGTGGAATCTTTTTAATAAAAAATTTTATTTCCCCCGCTTAATGTATAACCATTTGTTATCATTGGGGGTTTTATAAAAAATGTAGTTGATTGGATTTGCACCAATGTAAACCATAAGTTTCAGACACAATAGACAATATGAACGATCTATCTTTTTAAAATAATGAATCAAGTTCCTCCATTCTATTTTATTCAAAGGTACTGATCCTTGATATTAAAAAAAAAAAAAGAATTTACTTTTTGTGTCTCAGTCTATGATCTAAACGAGTCGCACATACACCCGAGTACATGTTCCTCGTCGCTGAGGGCATCCCCGAAGCGCTGGGGATTTCGTGACATTTCGGATTGGCTGTCTTGTATTTCTAATAAGTTGTTTAATGGTTGGCATACGGAATCATATAAATAATGGGCTGGTTTAGATTGGTTCTAACCGGCTAATTCTGAATTACTTAATTTTAAAGATTCTCTTCAATATAAAAAAAATATTCTCTTCAATATAAAAAAAATATATTGAAGAGAATATGAAACTACACCTTTAATCTAAAAAGATATAAAATTCTAAATTGTATATTTGCATGAAATCACTCCTATTTTTTATTGAACCGCTACAAGATCAACAATTCCATGAGCTTGGGCTTCTGTTGCTGACATAAAAATATCCCTTTCCATGTCTTCGGATACAACCCACATAGGTTTGCCCGTTCTTTGTACATAAACCCTTGTGATGGTTTCGCGAATTTTTAGTAGTTCTTCCGCTTCCAAGATAAATTCTCCCGTTTGTGCCTCATAAAACGAACTAGCGGGTTGATGGATCATTACCCTGATGATATAATAGAAAAGGTTATTCTATTTCGCAGAATGAGGCGAGATAAAAAAAAAGAGAAAATTGAATAACCGTACAGGCTTTTTTTGTGCATTGCATACGGCTCCACAATGGAATTTACGTTTTTTTTTACCTTTCCTTTCGGCGAACGAAAACAAAATATAGGTTGTATTATACGAAGATCCCTAAATGATCCAATTACCATCCTTCTTTTTTGTAGGAGTTAAAAAAATACTATGATGGTTCCGTTGCTTTATATATCATTTTTTTATTCGTCTATGATTCAGCAATCCCAAAGTGTCTTTTTTTTTTTTTTTTATCTAAATTTTGTAAATAAGCTTCCGGTGTGAAAACAAAGTTTGTGACGCTGGGATATGCCCAAATAGGTAAGATATAATTTTAAATACCCCTTCCTTCTCTCATACTACTCTTTCAATATATAATCTAATTTTTTTAATCTAAAAAATTTAATATCGAATTCTAGGTGCCATGCTATTATTACTTAACTAATTCATATTTCCGATGGCGAAGGCATAGTATTTTTTCTCTAAAATAAAAAAACTCATTGGCGCCAAGCGTGAGGGAATGCTATACGTTTGGTAATTGCTCCTCCGACTAGGATAAAGGATGCTATTGAAGCGGCCAATCCCATGCATATTGTCTGTATATCGGGTCGCACAAATTGCATAGTATCATAAATAGCCAGTCCAGATACTACCCATCCACCGGGAGAGTTTATAAACAAATAAAGATCTTTGGTATCCTTTTCTATACTGAGATATATCATAAGACTAATAAGTTGATTCGAGATTTCGGTATCAACCTCTTGGCCTAAAAAAAATAATCTTTCTCGATAAAGTCGGTTGATTAGGATAAAATTTTATTCCTTAGGAGCCGTACAGGCACCTTTTGATGCATACGGTTCAATAAAAATTGTGAAAAAATCAATGTGTCGATTCCAACCCCCCCTTTTTTCATAGAAGGCTTTTCTTTATAACTTTTAAGGTAAGGGCTTACTCCCTTTTTAAAAGTAAAATAAAAAATAAGTTTTTGCCCCTTTTATTAGATATTATAATCCTATAATAAAACGATTTATTAAGCCTGTCAGACTAACTTGATTCATTGATATTTTTTTTTTTTTCATCGAGATTAAGTTTAAATGGCGATGGTTTTTTCTTGTTCCTGAACGGGCTTCTTACTTTTTTATTACATTTTTTAGGTTTATGCTCTACCCCGAGTAAAAGGAAAAATTTGCCCGATTTTTATTTGCACATATAGGACAAATGAACCAAATACCGCGTCTTTTTTTTTTTTTTCAATTCATTTCTTTCACATGTCTTCTGTCAAATAGTCAAAAAATTTTGAATTATATTATTTTATTTTATCAACAGTTTTAGATCACCCTGTTTAAATTTTTTTTATTTTTGAATATAATTTTTTATCATAATTTTTTATATCATAATCATAATTAAGTAGTATAATTAAGTAGTTATTATATATTAATTATCAATTGGGTTTTTGCTAAACGGAGCCTGGATACTTCATTTTATTAGTCCGATCACGTAAACCATAAAAAAAATTTGATAATCTAATATAAATCTAAATACTCCCTGCATTTAATTCCACTTTATTTTTTGCGCTTCGCGTTTCAAATTTTTGATAATTAAATCAATCTTTTTGGGCGAAACAGAGGATATCTCGATCGAGGGAGAAAATGGGGAAATCCCATATAGCCCAATATATCTGACAAGTCGCACTATATGTCAACCCAAGATGTATCTCCTTCTCCAGGACTTCGAAAAGGTACTTTTGGAACGCCAATAGGCATGAAAAAAAAAGAGAATGAAGTTCTCTATTTCACTTTGATGTGGAAACGTAAGACTGGGGTTTCATTTTTTAATAATATTATCCTTTTTCCTACTTTATTAATAATATTTAAATTAATCATATTTAATACATAAGTTGAATAGGCTAAAATAAAATATAAAATAAAAGTAAAGTAAGAGAGAATGAATAAAAATAAAGGAAATTTTTTACGAACGGGTTTCTGAATGATGACCAACAATAGCTATCTTGGTTCATATAAAATAGGATTCACCCCCATTGCGTATTGGTACTTATCGGATATAGAATAGATCCGCTTCCCTTTTTTCCTATGAATCGAATTGTTCCATTATTACTAACAGAATAGAACAAATATTAATCCTTTCTACGAAATAATTACCTAAAAATAAAAAGGGGGGTCCGTAGCATAGTTTTTTCCAATGCAATAAAGTTACATAGTGTCTATTTTTCGTTGATAAAGGGGTATTTCCATGGGTTTGCCTTGGTATCGTGTTCATACTGTTGTATTGAATGATCCCGGTCGTTTGCTTTCTGTTCATATAATGCATACGGCTCTGGTTGCTGGTTGGGCCGGTTCGATGGCTCTATATGAATTAGCAGTTTTTGATCCCTCCGACCCTGTTCTTGATCCAATGTGGAGACAAGGTATGTTCGTTATACCTTTCATGACTCGTTTAGGAATAACCAATTCATGGGGCGGTTGGAATATTACAGGAGGGACTATAACGAATCCGGGTCTTTGGAGTTACGAAGGGGTAGCCGGAGCACATATCGTGTTTTCTGGCTTATGCTTCTTGGCAGCTATTTGGCATTGGGTATATTGGGATCTAGAAATTTTTTGTGATGAACGTACAGGAAAACCTTCTTTGGATTTACCCAAGATTTTTGGAATTCATTTATTTCTTGCAGGAGTGGCTTGCTTTGGTTTTGGCGCATTTCATGTAACAGGATTATATGGTCCTGGAATATGGGTATCCGACCCTTATGGACTAACCGGAAAGGTCCAACCCGTAAATCCGGCGTGGGGCGTGGAGGGTTTTGACCCTTTTGTTCCGGGAGGAATAGCCTCTCATCATATTGCAGCAGGGACGTTAGGTATATTAGCGGGCTTATTCCACCTTAGTGTTCGTCCGCCTCAACGTCTATACAAAGGATTACGTATGGGCAATATTGAAACCGTCCTTTCCAGTAGTATTGCTGCTGTCTTTTTTGCAGCTTTTGTTGTTGCTGGAACTATGTGGTATGGTTCTGCAACTACTCCCATCGAATTATTTGGTCCTACTCGTTATCAATGGGATCAGGGATACTTTCAACAAGAAATATATCGAAGAGTTAGTGCTGGACTAGCTGAAAATCAAAGTTTATCAGAAGCTTGGGCTAAAATTCCTGAAAAATTAGCTTTTTATGATTATATTGGTAATAATCCAGCAAAAGGGGGGTTATTCCGAGCGGGTTCAATGGATAATGGGGATGGAATAGCTGTTGGATGGTTAGGGCACCCCGTCTTTAGAAATAAAGAAGGGCGTGAACTTTTTGTACGCCGTATGCCTACTTTTTTTGAAACATTTCCGGTTGTTTTGGTAGACGGAGACGGAATTGTTAGAGCCGACGTCCCATTTAGAAGGGCAGAATCTAAATATAGTGTCGAACAAGTAGGTGTAACTGTTGAGTTTTATGGTGGTGAACTCAATGGAGTTAGTTATAGTGATCCCGCAACTGTGAAAAAATATGCTAGACGGGCTCAACTGGGTGAGATTTTTGAATTAGATCGTGCTACTTTGAAATCCGATGGTGTTTTTCGTAGCAGTCCAAGAGGTTGGTTTACTTTTGGGCATGCTTCGTTTGCGCTACTTTTCTTCTTTGGACACATTTGGCATGGTTCTAGAACCCTCTTCAGAGATGTTTTTGCTGGTATTGATCCAGATTTGGATGCTCAAGTGGAATTTGGGGCATTCCAAAAACTTGGAGATCCAACTACAAAAAGACAAGCAGTCTGATGCAACATTGCTTTTTTTCTTCTAGTTTCTGTTTGCGATTTTATTAAATTAGGTAGGCAGGAATCTTGATTTAAATCACTGACATTTATTTTACTCTTTTTCTTTATCCGTAGGGATGGGATACTCCCAAGTAAACATAAACAAAACAGGTATGAAAGCTATAATTGTAAACCACGATCAAATTTATGGAAGCATTGGTTTATACATTTCTATTAGTATCGACTTTAGGGATAATTTTTTTCGCTATTTTTTTTCGGGAACCACCTAAAATTTCAACTAAAAAATGAAATAATTTTTAATTATCTTCATTGACGTAATCAGCCTCCAAATATTTGGAGGCTGATTACGTCAACTAGTCCCCGTGTTCCTCGAATGGATCTCTTAGTTGTTGAGAGGGTTGCCCAAAGGCAGTATATAGAGCATACCCAGTAAAACTTACAAGTAACCCAGATATAAAGATGGCGACTAGGGTTGCTGTTTCCATTATTATAGAATTGAAAGACCACAATGGATCTATGCTAAGATCGTTTATTTACAACGGAATGGTATACAAAGTCAACAGATCGTAATGAATACAAAATAAGATTTATGGCTACACAAACTGTTGAGGATAGTTCTAGATCTGGTCCAAGAAGCACTACTGTAGGGAAGTTATTGAAACCATTGAATTCCGAATATGGTAAAGTAGCTCCTGGATGGGGAACGACCCCTTTGATGGGTGTTGCAATGGCTCTATTTGCGGTATTCCTATCTATTATTTTGGAGATTTATAATTCTTCTGTTCTACTGGATGGAATTTCGGTTAATTAGACTGAGAAGAATATTGAAGTCCTAGCTTTTACAAAAAAGTAAATTTTGTAGGTCTAAAAATTTTAGCCTATTCTCCTTTGGTAGTTCGACCGCGAAATTTTTTTCTGAATTGTATATTTCCGGAATATGAGTGTGTGACTTGTTATAATTGACCCTATGGATAGTACAGAGAATGGGGTCTGTCATCTTTATCAAGATGGTTTTACTTCGTCGGATATTCATTCGAGTATCTGGAGCACGAAATAGATCAAATAGATCACAACACAAAGTATTAGAACTATGATTCATACTTAATAATCAGACCTCGTAGCCGGACTTCTTTACATTCTATCTTATAAACTTTAATAAATCAAAATATTTTTCTGCTTTTAAACTCTTATTTGGATCAAAGGACAAGCGCTTCTTTGTATTTTATGTTTTTATGCATTATAGCTATTTTTTTTTATTGAATAAGTGATGATCCAACGGTTCTCACTCAGTGAACTTTGGACTTTGAAGGTTTCATTTAATTATCGTGGTTCTCGTATGAATCTGAGGTTTCAATTGATTAGTTAAGTAGGGTCTTAACAAGATAATTCCTATCAATAATAAATAAAACAAGAAAAAATTCGCATTCCCATTCCATACAAATACCAAATAAAAAGACAATAAAGATAGGTAGTCTAGAAGATTCAAGAGGCCTGATCACATAAAGACGAACGAGCTGACTTGATTTTTTGGCATTTAACCACAAAGAAGAGATTTCGTGTTTTGACTCTTTCATATCTTTAAATAATATTGAATGAGAGAAAAGTTTAAAACTTTATATTCCATATCCGTTTCAATCAGTATTTGGGTCTTTTTTTTGTTTGAGCTGTACGAGATGAAATTCTCATATACAGTTCTTGGAGGGGGAGTAACCTTGGTTTACCTATCTCAATAAAGTTTATGATTGGTTCGAGGAACGTCTTGAGATT